TGCCACATCAATTAGAAATAGAGAATATATATTAAAGAAAGGTCAAACTCTTGCAATAAGTATTGCTATTTGAGCCATTACAGTTAGTAATATCTGTATATAAAGGTATGGGAAAGAGAGGGATTCGAACCCTCGGTAAACAAAAGCCTACATAGCAGTTCCAATGCTACGCCTTGAACCACTCGGCCATCTCTCCTACATAATAATTATGACCCAAAAGCGAGTGAAGGGTGAGTCATTCATATTAGATTATTGGATAGATATACCATTCTACCTATAGGGTCTTTCCATCAAAGCTTCAGGGACACTGTTAAAAAAGACTATTAATATTTACGAAGACGACATTTGATATTTCTACTGGATTAAATCAATGACTTCGAATGAATTGATGGGTCTTTTTAGACTATGGTTAATAGATACCTTTAAATCCTAATTCTATTATTACTAGGATTTCATCCTATTAAAATAGAACAATTTAAAAATATCTTTTTTTTTTTTAGTTCTCAATAAGAACCCCCGACATAGATCTATTACAAATTAAAAAGATATCCCAAGTATTTTTCTATTTGATTGTCTAGTGGATATCTGTTATGCATATAGCATAGACGGCTATTTTTAATATAAATTTTATTTTTTGATCCTTTTTCTTCTTTGGTTTATAATTCAATCAAAACTTATCGAATTCTGAAACTTCAATGAAACCAAACTAGTTACCCTCGCCGGTATATTACTCCAAATTGAGGGGGGTTAAAATCTTTCTTATTTGTTATTGATTCCTGTTAAAAAATAACAATTTAAGTAGTAAGTAGAAAGCCTATTTTTTTTTATGTTATTTCGTACTGTACAATTCTTTTCTTTGTGGGATCTTTTTCCCCCAAAAGATAATGAGAAGAATTATAGAATGGATTGCTACATATGCCTAGATCCCGGATAAATGGAAATTTTATTGATAAGACCTTTTCAATTTTAGCCAATATCTTATTACGAATAATTCCGACAACTTCAGGAGAAAAAAAGGCATTTACCTATTACAGAGATGGTGCGATTTGATTATTTTCTCAGTCTTACGAGAAAGACACATGATTCAGGATAAAAATCCATTTTTGAAAAAAAAAAAGAAGTCCACGCTTCTTGAAGGTGAGGTTTAAAAAGAAAACAATTCCTTCTGTCGTGTATTCTCGATTAATGCAGCCTCGGATGCTATGTTTTCAATTGTGAATTCTAGTATTAAGCGAAAGGTTACACCTAGAGGTTCTGTATTATAGATCAATCCTACTCTATTACACTCGTACCAATAGGCGGCATAGAGGAAGAAGCACTACACTTAGAAATCAACACCATGAAAACTTTGTTATAAATTACCCCTTTCCTTATTGGGCTCGGGACTAAAATAAAAGAATGGTTGGGCCAACAAACATCCATCTCATTCGTATTTTGGATACCCGTATAACTATCGAAGGCTGTTGAAGTGACTAATGCCTAGAAATTAGGAGGCGTTGAAAACAAAGGAATTGTTGGAGTTTTCATTTCTATCTAGTACCAACACACTGGATGGTACGAAAAGATCTCTTGCAGTAAGGTTGGCTAGAGATTTCTTGTAAAAACACTAGTCCTGCTGAGTTCATAATGAGCATATTTTTTGATTCCATGCAGTCTTATTATGCACATAAAGGAGGAGCCGTATGAGATGAAAATCTCACGTACGGTTCTGCAACGGAGACGAATTATGACCGTAACGGATGTTAGCTCAATCCGAAGGAAATTATGCGGAAGCTTTACAAAATTATTATGAAGCTATGCGCTTAGAAATTGATCCCTATGATCGAAGTTATATACTCTATAACATAGGCCTTATCCACACAAGTAATGGAGAGCATACGAACGCTTTGGAATATTATTTTCGAGCACTAGAACGAAATCCATTCTTATCACAAGCTTTTAATAATATGGCCGTGATCTGTCATTACGTGCGACTATCTTCACTATAGAAGGGGGGAAATCCGCTAGTAAATACTAGAAACAAATAGGCTTTCTACATATGCATCGTATCGTCTAAAACAACGATTTTTATCAGCTGTAGCAAAGAAAGAAACTTCATAGAAGCCAAAGTATGAAGAAATAGATATGCCTAACTACTTATTCTATGAATAAAGGATTTAATTGATAGAGGAAGCACCGTAAAGATCAATTAGCGAGATTTTTGGTCGATACAATAATAACTGCTTATTTATGTTTACGATGTTAGATAAAAGTTAGGAATCAACTTATGTAATAGAGTTGATCCACTAAGATATTGAGCAGCGGTGTAGGATCAGATTCCAAAGATAGTAAGTCTTTTCTTTTTTATTTTATGAGGGGAAAGTCTTTTTCAAAGATTCTATATAAATTTCTATATGAAACCGAGATAATTACTTTTCAGAAAATTCTAATGCTAGGGGAAATGGTTATCCTATGCTTTATTCTTCTGAAGGTGGGAGAAAAGATAAAACTGATTATTAAT